AAAAAAGACTGACCCCTACTATGAACTTAATAACTATATAACTATATTAACTAAAAACTAATAACCAACTTATTGCTTCGTATTGTCGAGATCCCAAGAAACAGTGACTATATGACTGGATCAATCATATAGTTGTAACAACTGAAATTTTTCATAAATCTGATTATGGATTTTGAAGAAAAAAATAAATAAAGGGATGCGGATAAATGGAAAGGTGATAGAAAGAGAGAACAAAAATATCAATGATAGATGATTCCTATGTGTATGGTCTATGAATCGCCTCATAAAAGGCAGTGTGATAAAGCATTAATATTGATATAAATAATAATAAATAATAAAGAGCCTCGGGTTAATAGAAACTGAGGAGATTGACTCGGGAACAAATTTTGTTGGGAGCTCCATTGCAGAGTTCGGGCCTAACCATTCATGGAGAAGCTATAGGAACGACGAAACCTGTGACTATATAAGATTCTATTAAAAACGAATCCTAATGATTCATCGGGTGGGATGGCGGAACAAACCAAGAACAAATTGAGATTTACTCTGAGAGATCATGAATTGATCCTACGAATAAAGAAAGCAGGAAAGAGTCAATATTCGCCCGCGAAACCCTTATTTATTGTATTCCAATATTGTCGCTTGATTTAATAAGAGTAAAAATAAAGATTCGTTATAAAAAAGAAAGAAGCATTATCTATAAATATACACATCTAGCCGTATATACAACACAGCTTCCTATGTAATAAATGAAATATCAATAAATCCCATTACTTAGTTTAGTGTATTAGTTATTAAATACATGTGTATATGTAATATTATCGAATCCTTTCATTCGCGAGGAGCTGGATGAGAAGAAACTCTCATGTCCGGTTCTGTAGTAGAGATGGGATTCAGAAAAAACCATCAACTATAACCCCAAAAGAACCAGATTTCGTAAGCAACATAGAGGAAGAATGAAGGGAATATCTTGTCGGGGTAATCATATTTGTTTCGGCAGATACGCTCTTCAAGCACTTGAACCCACTTGGATCACAGCTAGACAAATAGAAGCAGGGCGAAGAGCAATGACACGATATGCGCGCCGTGGTGGAAAAATATGGGTACGCATATTTCCCGACAAACCTATTACAGTAAGACCTGCGGAAACACGTATGGGTTCGGGGAAGGGATCCCCCGAATATTGGGTATCCGTTGTTAAACCAGGTCGAATACTTTATGAAATGGGCGGAGTATCAGAAACTGTAGCCAGAGCAGCTATTGAAATAGCTGCGTGCAAAATGCCGATACGAACTCAATTTGTTATTTCAGGATAGAGATGTAGAACTAAACATAAAGAAAAGGGGTATTGAGGATGAAAAAACAACCACGGGTTTATTTATTTCTAGACAAACACTATTTTTTTTCTCATTCTTTGCATTGAAATAACAGATTCAAATAAAAATGATATGATTCAACCTCAGACCCTTTTGAATGTAGCAGATAACAGCGGAGCTCGAGAATTAATGTGTATTCGAATCATAGGAGCTGGTAATCACCGATATGCTCATATTGGTGACGTTATTGTTGCTGTAATCAAAGAAGCAGTGCCCAATATGCCTCTAGAAAGATCAGAAGTAATTAGAGCTGTAATTGTACGTACATGTAAAGAACTCAAACGCGACAACGGTATGATAATACGATATGATGACAATGCAGCGGTTGTCATTGATCAAGAAGGAAATCCAAAAGGAACTAGAGTTTTTGGTGCGATTGCCCGGGAATTGAGACAGTTAAATTTTACTAAAATAGTTTCATTAGCCCCCGAGGTATTATAAAGACTAGTAGATGAAACTATGATATAGTTATAGTAGGATATCTGAAATGGATCCAATTAATAGATTGTGTCTCACGCATATACTTTTCATAATTAATTGAATAATTAATAAAATAATTCAAGTAAAAAAAAACATGCTGATTATATCAAAATTAGGAAGCACCAATAATTATAATTCGTCATGGGCAGAGACGCTATTGCTGATATAATAACTTCTATAAGAAATGCTGACATGAGTAAAAATGGAACGGTTCGAATAGCATCCACTAATATCACCGAAAACATTGTTAAAATACTCCTACGAGAAGGTTTTATTGAAAACGTTCGGAAACATCAGGAAAGTAACAAATATTTCTTGGTTTCAACCTTGCGCCATAGAAGGACTAGGAAAGGAATATATAGAACTATTTTAAAACGTATCAGTCGACCTGGTCTACGAATCTATTCCAACTATCAAAAAATTCCTAAGATTTTAGGTGGAATAGGAATTGTAATTCTTTCCACTTCTCGAGGCATAATGACAGATCGAGAAGCTAGACTAGAAAAAATTGGAGGAGAAATTTTGTGTTATATATGGTAATCCTCCTCCGGTATCCTAATTTTATCTCTAACTTCCTATTTGTGAAATAGAGAGGAAAAGTGAGTTATATAACTCTTCCTCCATTAGTTGATACTTCAAGGGGGTTACCTGGAATGAAAGAACAAAAATGGATTCATGAAGGTTTAATTACTGAATCACTTCCCAACGGCATGTTCCGGGTCCGTTTAGATAATGAAGATCTAATTCTAGGTTATATTTCAGGGAGGATCCGACGCAGTTTGATACGAATACTGCCGGGGGATAGAGTCAAAATCGAAATAAGTCGGTATGATTCAACCAGGGGGCGTATAATTTATAGACTTCGCAACAAAGATTCGAACGATTAGATAGATGATTTTTGAAAACATTCCTTTTATGGGAGATACAATTCGAAGCTAAAAAATACAAGAGACTTATTTTCTTCCAAGGAATAGATTCCAAATTAAGGTAAGGAGTGAGAAATATGAAAATAAGGGCTTCTGTTCGTAAAATTTGTGAAAAATGTCGACTGATCCGTAGGCGCGGACGAATTATAGTGATTTGTTCCAATCCGAGACATAAACAGAGACAAGGATAATCTTTCTAAAGTTTCTCAAGGAGGCCCATGTAAAAATAAAGGATCTGTTTTAACATGAAATGGATATCTCCATATCTTTCTATATATTTCTGATTCATATTTATGAGATGATAAAATATGGCAAAACCTATACCAAGAATTGGTTCGCGTAGGAATGGGCGTATTGGTTCACGTAAGAGTGGACGTAGAATACCAAAAGGAGTTATTCATGTTCAAGCGAGTTTCAACAATACCATTGTAACTGTTACAGATGTACGAGGTCGAGTGGTTTCTTGGGCCTCCGCCGGTACTTCTGGATTCAAAGGCACAAGAAGAGGGACACCCTGTGCTGCTCAAGCCGCCGCATTAAATGCTATTCGTACTGTAGTTGATCAGGGTATGCAACGAGCAGAAGTTATGATAAAAGGTCCCGGTCTCGGAAGAGACGCAGCATTACGGGCCATTCGTAGAAGTGGTATACTATTAAGTTTCGTACGTGATGTAACACCTATGCCACATAATGGATGTCGACCTCCTAAAAAAAGACGTGTGTAAAAATCAGAATTAAATGGATTTCAAGAGAAATAAATGATTCAATGATCTGATCAAATAATAATATAATATTAGTATGGTTCGAGAGGAAATAGCAGGATCCACTCGAACACTACAGTGGAAATGTGTTGAATCAAGAGTAGACAGTAAGCGTCTTTATTATGGTCGTTTCATTCTGTCCCCACTCATGAAAGGGCAAGCCGATACCATAGGTATTGCCATGCGGAGGGCTTTACTTGGAGAAATAGAAGGAACATGTATCACACGTGCAAAATCTGAGAAGGTGCCGCATGAATATTCTACGATAGTAGGTATTGAGGAATCGGTACACGAAATTTTAATAAATTTGAAAGAAATTGTATTGAGAAGTAATCTGTATGGAGTTAGAGACGCATCCATTTGTGTCAGGGGTCCTGGATACGTAACCGCTCAAGATATCATCTCACCACCTTCCGTGGAAATAGTTGACGCAACGCAGCATATAGCTAACCTGACGGAACCAATTGATTTGCGTATTGGATTACAAATCAAGAGAGATCGCGGATACCGTATGAACCCCACAAATAACTCTCAAGATGGAAGTTATCCTATAGATGCTGTATCCATGCCTGTTCGAAATGCGAATCATAGTATTCATTCTTATGGGAATGGAAATGAAAAACAAGAAATACTTTTTCTAGAAATATGGACGAATGGAAGTTTAACTCCTAAGGAAGCACTTTATGAAGCTTCTCGTAATTTGATTGATTTATTTATTCCTTTTCTACACGCGGAGGAAGGGGGCATTCATTTCGAGGAAAATAAAAAAAGGTTTACTCTACCCCCTTTTACCTTTCAAAATGGGTTAACTAATCTAAAGAAAAACAAAAAAGGAATTCCATTGAAATGTATTTTTATTGACCAATCAGAACTACCCCCCAGGACCTATAATTGTCTCAAAAGGTCCAATATACATACATTATTGGACCTTTTGAGTAACAGCCAAGAGGATCTTATGAGAATTGAATATTTTCGCACAGAAGATGTAAAACAGATATTGGACACTCTACAGAAGCATTTCGCAATCAATTTACCTAAGAATAAGTTTTCATTTTAAATCTATTAGAATTATTTCATATTTTTTTTTATAAATAAAGATTCTAAAGAAAAAACTTCATTTTTTATCTTCGACACGCGATACATATTTTCGCGAAATAGATCATAATAAAATTCATGTATCTAGGGAGGATTCACTTTAGAAGCGACTATTCCCTAGATACCTACATCGTGGTATTTCGCGGTTGAATCAATTTGAAAAAGACCTAAAGTTAGAGATTTATCAATAGGTAATGTTGCCCCAATACCTAACCAAAGAGCTACTGCGGTGCCGATCAAAAAGACTGTTGTAGCTACTGGACGACGAAATGGATTTTGGAATTTATTAACATTCTCCAAAAAGGGTACTGTCAATAATCCTGTTGGTACTGAAACCATTAAAAGAACACCCAATAACTTATTGG